CTCGAAACTGATCCGCTTCCATTTCAACTTTCCTTAAATAAGACTTGGCTTTTTCCAACGGTTCGATAGCCTCTTCTCGTATTTTGTCTGAATTTCGAATAGTATTCAAAATCCTCTGTTTTCGATTATCTAATAAATCATGTAATAAAAGTGGACTATTTTTTTTCTATTCATTTCAAAAACTTCCATAATCCCCTCCCGAACCAAACATGAATCTTTCAATTCATTTGGCTCTCATGCTCAATTATTTAATGGGGAATTCCCATATCTTTTTTATTTATAATGAGCCTATCCCTTCTTATCATATAAAAAAAAAAAAAGATCGAAAAGGACTCTTCTGAAAAATATGTAATTATCAGCTCAGCAAAGTTGTTTCTTTTTTTTTTTAATCCAAAAATTCCGATTATTTGATACTTTTATACATTAGGTCATTGATCCAACAGTGTATCAAATAAAACAAATAAGAAGTTGACATACCTCTTCGTTTCCAATTTGATCCAATATTCCAACCAATAAGCGGTTAACGTTATTTTATCGACATGAGTGTTCTATATCGAACAAAATTCCAACTATTCGTTTTGAAACCATTTATGTATTAACATAATAGTAGAAAAAAATACTATTAGGAATAAGAAAGAGTACTATGCCGCATCTGCACTTCAAATAGCTTAGCTTTAACCATGTTAATAGTTTCAGCTTATTGTATTGATTGATAGAGAATCGAAGCAAAGTCAATTTACCAATAAATCACGAAATGCTATGGTTCTTCCATACTATACTATTTTTTATCAATTTATTCAGAAGTAATTCGCGAGATCATGCACTTTGCTTTCCTAATTCGAATGTGCAGCTGGTTGAATACAGCCTATTCTTGAAATAAACAACTCGCACACACTCTCTTTCCAAAAAAAATCAATACACCAAACACTACACTTAGATTTATTGGATTTGTTGCTAAAATATCGGTATTCAACCCGAAACCCCCGGCAACTGGCCAGTGACTTAAAGAAACGAACGAATTGCTTATATTTTTCATATGATCTCCTCTTACTTACTAGATAAACTAAAAAAATCGAAAGAGTTCTAACCTTCACTTTATTATTTAATATTTCGTTTTTATGTCTAAATAAAAATGATACTTCTAAAAAAAAGTTTCCGTAAAGTAAGTAATAAGTCTAAGAAAAAAAAAATACATATTACGTTTTTTTTTAGATTTGTAGTTTTTTATATTTCTAATATTAAACAAAAGGATTCGCAAATAAAAGCGCTAATGCTACAACCAATCCATAAATTGTTAAAGCTTCCATAAAAGCCAGACTCAGTAATAAAGTACCTCGTATCTTACCCTCTGCTTCGGGCTGTCTTGCGATCCCCTCTACAGCTTGGCCCGCAGCGGTACCTTGACCCACTCCGGGTCCAATAGAAGAAAGCCCGACAGCCAATCCGGCAGCAATAACGGAAGCAGCAGAAATCAGTGGATTCATGAAAAATTCCTCGACAAAAAAATAGTTAATGATACATACAATCAACCAATTAATTATTCATTATTCCATCGCTAATAAGATTTATCTAGCCATTTGAAGTAACTAATAATTTACGAATTGAAGAAATAAGAACTACGGTTCGTTTTTTTTGAATTCATATGACTTTCAAACCACTCTCTAAATCTGATATCTTTATTCTTATTCTTAAATTAAATTTAATCTTTCAAAAAGGAAAGACTTCTAATGAAGTACTCGTATAAATAAAAATTGACATTAATTTAAGTATTAATAAGTATTCAGTAGTAGAATTTAGAATCTATAGTCCTACTATCACATATACATTACATACATTAACAAGAGTTGATTGGCTTAAGTGGAAAATATATATATTTTATCTTTATTTATATTATAAATATCTAATGATGGCCCTCTAGTGATTCGCCTATATAAGCCGCAGCTAAAGTTGCAAAAATAAGAGCTTGAATACCACTTGTAAATAATCCAAGGAACATAACAGGTATAGGAATCACTGAAGGTACTAAAGAAACAAGAACAACAACTACTAATTCATCAGCTAATATATTGCCAAAAAGTCTAAAACTAAGTGATAGGGGTTTTGTGAAATCTTCTAAAATATTAATAGGTAAAAGGATTAGAGTTGGCTGAATGTATTTACTGAAATAACCCAATCCTTTTTTTGTAAGACCCGCATAGAAATATACCAATGAGGTGAGTAAAGCTAAAGCAACAGTAGTATTTATATCATTCGTGGGCGCAGCTAACTCTCCATGAGGTAACTGTATTATTTTCCAAGGTAAAAGAGCCCCCGACCAATTCGAAACAAAAATAAATAGAAACATAGTTCCAATAAAGGGAACCCAAGGGCCATATCCTTCTCCAATTTGAGTTTTACTCACGTCTCGAATGAATTCAAGGATATATTCGAAAAAATTCTGATCGGCAGTGGGAATGGTTTGTGGATTTCGAACAGCTAAAGTGGCTGAACCTAATAAGATAGCAATGACAACCCAAGAAGTAATAAGTACTTGAGCGTGGACTTGAAAACCTACTATTTGCCAATAGAAATGTTGGCCTACTTCCACATCGGATATATTGTATAACCCCTCCTTTAGGGTATTGGTTAGGGTATTGGTGGAATATAATAGAACATCCATATTGAACAAAAAGAAAACTTTAATAAAGAATGATTTTGATTCAACTGCCTCTTTCTTAACTTGACTATGTGAATCATAATCTTACTTTTTTGTTTTTATTTAAATTTAATTTGTATATCTATATATTAGTATACTCAAGGATTTCGTATAAAGCTAAAACGACCTTCATAAATTGCGAATACTAATTTGTTAAGAACTAATCGGATTGAAGCTGTAGTATCATCATTTGACGGAATCGAAATATCCGCGAGATCAGGGTCACAATTTGTATCGATAAAACAAATCGTTGGAATTCCCAAAGCAATACATTCACGAAGAGCCGTATATTCTTCTTGCTGATCAACGATGATTACAATATCAGGCAACCCCTCCATATATTTAATTCCACCCATATATGTTTGTAAATGAAATAATTGTCTCTTCAACACAGCCGCATCCCTTTTTGGAAGGTGTTCGAGTTTCCCCATCTGTTGTTCCGCTCTCAAATTCCTGAACCTATGAAGTCTCATTTCTGTAGTGTACCAATTCGTTAACATCCCACCGAGCCATTTTTTATTAACATAATGACACTGAGCTCGTATTGCAGCCCATGCTACTGAATTAGCTACTTTATTCTTTGTACCAACAATTAAAAATTGTTTTTCTCGACTTGCTGCATCAAAAACCAAATCACAAGCTTTTGATAAAAACCGAGCAGTTATAGTAAGATTTGGGATATGAATACCGTTGCGCTTTCCCGAGATATAAGGTGCCATTCTAGGATTCCATTTTCTTGTACCATGACCAAAATGAACTCCTGACTCCATCATCTCTTCCAAATTGATGTTCCAATATCTTCTTATCATTTCTCCTCACACTTCCTCTTTTTTTTTGTTTTTTTTTCAAAAAAAAAGAGACGAAGGACTGGAAAAAAGTTGTTCCGACGGAACCTTATCTTCTACCAAAAATTAACGGTTGGTTAATTCGTTTCTATTTGGAACTGGCATAATTCGAAGAATTAGAAGGAAAAATCTGTTCTTATTTTAAGAATCCTTAAATCCTAAAAAAAAATTTGTTCTAATATATCTTCTTAGAATCGTTTCAAATGGAATAATCCTAAAATCTTCTGTGGTAGAACAAAATATCTCCCATTTCCCCCCCGAATAGATTTGTTTTTTTTGTTTTTGAGGGTTCTAAAGGAATGTTGTTATCTTGCCTTGAACGGTGCGCAAATCCTATGAATCCAGTCCCAGCAGGTATCATACTCCCCAGAACAACATTTTCTTTCAACCCTTTCAACCAATCGATACGACCCCGGAGAGAGGCTTTTGCTAAAACTCGAGCGGTTTCTTGAAAACTCGCTTCGGATATAAAACTTTGAGTGTTCAAAGCTGTTCTCGTTATTCCCAATAATATAACTTGATAACAAATGGCTTCTTCAAAAGCACGCCCCGTTCGCTTCGCTCGTAACAATCCAATCAACTCTCCAGGTAAAAAAACATTAGACATTCCATCTTCGGATACCAACACTTTTGATGTTATTTGATGGACAATCATCTCTATATGTTTATTATGAATTTGAACCCCCTGAGATCTATAAATTTCTTGGATCTTATGAACCAAAGAAATACGACTTTGTACTCTAGTTAGCTCAGCACCAATCAAGAAACCCCAAGGAATGCCAAGAATTCGTGTTATACGTTCGTTCCAACCCCTAACCCGCCTTTCCAGATTCATTGATATTGAATCAACCGAACGCACTTCTAAGACCTGTTCCACCTTTTGAAGACCCTGTGTTATATCACCAGATTTGGATTTTTCATATATAAATGTAACTAATGTATCTCCTTCGTAAAAGATTTCCCCATAATGACCATGAACAGTTGCGCCGGTAGTGGCTAAATAAGGCTGAGCGGCTCTTATTACTACAGAACTCATTTGAACACTTAAAACTTGGCCGGATTTTTTGTGTGGTACATTTTTTGTTATACATACATTGTCACAAATAAACTGCCCAAGATTCATTATTGTGGATGTCTCCTCACAATAATTATAGTGGAGAAAATACCAATTCAAATGGAATAGATTCAAAATTTTGTTACTGCATATACCGATATTATTATAAATTCTTCCATTTTCACCTATGAAATAAAATTGAAGTACTTCAAAAATCTTTTTTAAATTGTCAAGTTGAAAATAGTTAGTTACCAAGATCTGATTCTTAGTTATGAAATAGTACAAAAAATCCAAATTCACAATTGGAAGGGCTATTCCTACAGGTCCCAACGAATCAATTCTGGAATTCCTTTTAATGGATTTGTTTTTTATATTGTGATATTTGACACCGTTGAAAAAACCTGTTCGAGAACAATCCGATGATGACAAAATTATCAAAGGTTTATATTCATTATTGAATAGCAATAATGAAAACGTACGAATAGTTCCTTGATTTTGGCTAAGCGATTCTTGAATCTTTCTTGTCTTGTAATAAAAGGGATTGATATTGATGCGATCTGATCTATTATCAAAAATCAATCTTGAACCTGACGGATCATTTCTTTTTCCGGTATACGAAATAGGGGATTTCACTAAGTCAATTCTTAGAAAATTGCGCATTAAACCCTTTGCTCTTACTTCAACAAGGGAAGTATAGGCCTGGTCTATCGAAAATTCTTTTTTGTCTTGGTTCCAATTCAATACTAAACACGTCCGAAAGAATTGGATACTTATGCCAGAAAATCCTCCCAAAATGATGGGTTTACCCACGATAGAATTGACAACTTTAAGTTTCACATTATCCGCTTCCTGTAACCCATCTTGCGGGAAGAGTGTTGTTAAACTTATATCCCTCGCTGTTTCAGATATGACTACAGGTCGAACCAAAACAAAAGACTTTTTCTTGGTAAGTGTAATCCGTTGGGCATAAACCCCATTTGTAAGTTTTTTTTTGAATTCCTTGGAATTTGTTTTTCCAGGTCTTGGTGATATCAAGATGTCACTGTGGCGGAATATCTTATAGGTTTTTACATTAAAATAGATATCGCCAGAAAAAATGGTTAATTCAATTTTTTTATTTTTTATCTCCACTCGTACCAATCCACATGCACTGCTTCTTCTATTTAAAGTGATTCGTGTACCTATTCCAATGATACTACTGTTTCGTACCATTATGGAAGAAGATCGAGGTAAGATATGCACTTCCTCTGGAATGAAAAATAGTTTCTCTTTTTTGTTTTTTCCTTTACTAATTTTTGTAACTCCTCGATACTCAACCAAATCCTTTTTTGGAACGTGAGACTCTATAGTCTCATATTTATGAATTCCCGAATTATTGCTTTTGTATCTAGGATCGTCGAAATATGCAAGAATTTTTTTTCTACGGAAAAGAACATTTATGGATAGTTCAATCACTATACCCGAATGGGATATTCGTTCTTTTTCTCGTTCTGGAATTGATTGAAATGGGATGCAAAATCTGTTTTTACGCCTCTTTGCCAATAGATCAGAATTTTTGGCGAGAATGAATGTATATAGGAGATTATAATGATCCGTGTATATGATTCGATTAAGTTCTGAATAATCAGGAATGCTCTCTTCTTTTTTACCAGAAAAATTAAAACTAAAGAATTTGTGTCTCACTTGATCATTAGTCACTGATAGGTTCGAAAAAAGCTTTCGTTCGACAGAACGAGAATAAACCTTCATTTGATCTTGATCCTTGTGGAGCAAAAGGGGGGCTACGGTGGATCGGCACGGACCTCCCGATAATATCCATAAATGACTTGTTTTTGGTAAGAGATGAACATTACTATATGTAAATTCAGGTGCATGGTACACATCGGTACTCCAATGCATTTCTCCCTCTAAGTCAGAAGAAATATGTTTTCGAACCCTTTCTTTTAAATTCAAAGTGGATATTCCCGAATGAATCTCAGCAATCGCCTGTTCCGATTTTACATATTGATCATTTTGAACTAAAAGAAAACTTTTTGGTGGAACCTTCACGTTATGTATAAAATCGGCACTCTCAATAATTACATACAAATCGATATAACATAGAAAAGCAGGGTGTCCGTGACGTGTACGTGTGGGATGAACCAAATACTCATTGAATTTTATTTTTCCATTAGAGGGGGCCCGTACATGTCCTGCAGTCCCCCCTGTGAATACTCCACCGGTATGAAAAGTTCTTAATGTCAGTTGAGTACCCGGCTCTCCAATAGATTGACCCGCAATAATACCGACAGCTTCTCCTAATTCGACGAGGTCGCCATGAGTAGGACTTCGACCATAACATAATCGACAGATCCAAGATGTACCTCTACACGTAAAGGGGGTTCGAATAAATATTGGTTGTCCTCGAAAGGTTCTTAATCGATTGGCAAGCCCAATTCCAATATCGTGATTACGGGCGGCAATACATCGAGAACCCGTATATATATCATCTGCTAATACACGACCAATTAATGTTTGGCTAAAAATTCTTTCCAGTAGCATCCCTTTTCGAGGACTCACAGAAATACTTTGTATCGTTCCGCAATCCGTTCTACGTACAACAATGTGTTGAACTACTTCAACAAGTCTGCGTGTGAGATATCCAGCATCTGATGTTCGTACAGCAGTATCGACAACTCCTTTGCGAGCTCCGTAGCAAGAAATAATATATTCTGTTAACGAAAGGCCTTCGCATAAATTGCTTTGAATGGGTAAATCAATCATTTGTCCTTGGGGATCCGACATGAATCCTTTCATACCCACTAATTGATGTACCTGAGATGCATTTCCTCTAGCTCCCGAAAAAGACATTAAATGGACGGGATTAAGGGGATCAGTCATCCTAAAATTGGGATTCATTTCTTGTCTCAAATATTCACTTGTAATAGACCATATCTCAATAGATTGACGTAATTTTTCTACCGCGTGTATACTCCCAGCATGGTAATGTTTTTCCAAAATGACACTTTGTTTTTCAGCATCCTGGATTAGCCATCCTTTCGTGGGAACTGTTAAAAGATCATCAATTCCTAATGAAATAGATGCAGCAGTGGCTTGCTGAAAACCCAGAGTTTTTACTTGATCCAAGATGTGTGATGTATATGCCATTCCGAAGTGATCCAGTAATCCGTTAATAAGTCGTTTCATGGCAGTTCCATCTATTATTTTATTGTGAAAGACCAAATTGACCCCTTCTGCCATAAGTACCTCTATATTCTGCTGAGTAGGATTCAACAATGGGTTTAAGTCGGTGATTCAAAAACTTCCTTTTATCGATTGTGTGTGATTCAAGTGGTAAGGGGAGGAACTATGATACTAGTTGAACCATTGAGACATGAACTTTCATCGGTATCTATGCTTAGATTTAAGTAACATAATGATTAGGTACCCTATGAGCAGGCCCGAGAAAATCCTTGTATGGCCTCTTCGATTTCTCTATAAAGGGAAATATGACCAATCGTAGTTCGAATGTATATACAACGAATTTCTTTTTTTACACTTCTGACTTTTAGATAGTATTGGTAAATTTCATGATAAGTACCCAAGGATTCATAATGAACTTCGATAGGAGCTTCTCTTGAAGCAATAAAGTGTTGATCTAGTCGCCACCGAAGCCACAAAAGACTCTCTATATCTAAATTGCTTATTTTCTGCCGAGAAGTTCCAATTGCATCATAAAAATTGGAAAAGGAGTATTTTTTGATATATTTAGTATCATGATTATTATTATTATCAACTCTTTCATTTTTAGAGTTATCATTTTTTAAATTCCACGGGTTATACCGATTTGCACAAATAGTTCGGCTATTTCTGATCGTTAATAAATAGAGTCCAATAAGCATATCTTGAGTTGGCACAGAAATGGGATCACCAATAGCTGGAGACAAGAGATTCATATGAGAAAACATAAGGAAACGAGCCTCCGCTTGAGCCTCCAAAGATAAAGGCGCATGAACAGCCATTTGATCTCCATCAAAATCCGCATTGAATCCCTTACAAACTAATGGGTGTAAACAAATAGCGCGTCCTTCCACTAAAATGGGTTGGAATGCCTGTATGCCTAATCTATGCAGAGTAGGTGCTCTATTCAACAATACAGGATGCCCTTGCATAACTTCCTGAAGTATTTCCCATACAATGGGTTCTTTGTCCCGAATTTTACTCTTCGCAACTCCTATGTTCGAAGCAAAATGTTGTTTAATTAGACCGCGAATTACAAATATCTGGAAAAGCTCTATTGCTATTTCGCGAGGTAATCCACATTGATGTAATGAAAGTGATGGACCTACGATAATAACGGAACGTCCTGAATAATCGACTCGTTTGCCAAGTAAAGTTTCACGAAATCGTCCCTCTTTTCCTTCAATTACACCAGAAAACGACTTATAAATTTTATTATGACCATCCCTCATTGGTTGTCCACGAATTCCATTATCAAGAAGTGTATCCACGGCTTCTTGTATTAACTTCTCCTGACACATTACTAATTCCCCCGGAGTAGACCTACTTGCTATTAATAGGTCATTCAGAGTATTGTTCCGATAGATAACTCTTCTATATAGTTCATTAATATCCGAACTCATTAGTTTACCTCCATCTATTTGAATGATCGGTCTTAGTTCGGGGGGAAGAACTGGTAATAGACACAAAATCATCCATTCTGGTTCGATATTCGTTCGAATAAAATATTTAGCTAATTCCATGCGTCTAACCAAAAAATCCTTTCTTCTTCCAACCTTTCGATCTTCCCATTCATTACCTGTGGACCCCTCTTTCCCTAATTCTTTCCATTCAACAAATGAAAAATCTATAAGAATTCGCAAATCCAGATCGGCTAATTGTTCTCGGATGGCCCTTGCTCCAGTAGAGATTTCGCGATTTCGAAATGTATCGAAGCCTTGGGTAGTAAAAAAAAAGGGGATGCTATATTTCCAAGATTGAATTTCATATTCGAATGAACCTCGTAATCGTAAGAAAGTCGGTTTTTTAATTATAGACCTAGCAAAAGAAAAATTGGGATAGGATACTATAAGATCTCCCCCCCCTCAAAACCGGACGTGAAAGTTTCCTCTCATCCGGCTCAAGTAGTTATACCAAATATAGAAAGTGATTCTCGCTTTCAAATCCAAAAAAAACCTTCAAAATCTACTTTTTACTCAAGTTTAAAACCATTTCGTTACTGAATTTGTCATTTACTTTTTTGACTTAGTTTAGAGTTTCGAACTTCTATATTAATAAAATTGTGAAATTCTTGAGTATTCTACTTCCCTTCGAATCATGAATCCGCTTTAATTATTTAATTAAAGGAGTGTCTTCAAATTCAAAACGGATTTACTTGTTTATATATCGTTCTATTCGATCTTTTAGGTCCCAATATTTTCATTTTACTTCGACGATTATGCTACGATGTCCTTCAAGCCTCTACGCGATAGATAGGCTCTTATAACCATGACAAATTTGCTTACTCAAACATCAAATAAACATAATTTGTATTGTGGAATTTTAATTTAATATTAAAAAAACATAAAGAAGTTTTGTTTTCACGAAGTACAACATTCCTATTTTTTTGGATTTGTTACGGAATCAACCATAGATCAATCCCCTTTTTTGGAGTATTGAATACTCCAAAATTATGAGCTTTATATTATTTCCCCCCAAAAAGCATGTCAGAATTGGGGCATCCCAAGTGGATTCAGTGGGATGACAGTTTATCATTTCGAATCTGTAAAATCTAGATTTCGATCAAATCACACATCGCAGTATACTAAACCTTCTAATTCTTTAATAGGTTTATCTAAAAGATTCGCAATATAACTAGGAAGACGTTTCAAATACCACACATGAGTTACTGGGCAAGCCAGTTTGATGTAGCCCATTTGATATCGTCGTGTTCTAGAATCCACAAATTCGACTCCACATTTTTGACAAAATTTGTGGTTTTCTTTTTCATCTTCGATTATTCTAAAATTTCCACAAGCACAAATTCCGCTTTTTATAGGCCCAAAGATTCTTTCACAAAATAATCCATCTTTTTCCGGTTTATTAGTTTTATAATGAAAAGTATGGGGTTTTGTCACCTCTCCAACTCTCTCTCCGTTCGATAATATTTTATTAGCCCAAGCGCGTATTTGTTGAGGAGAAACCGAGCCAACTCGGAGTTGTTGATGTTTATAACGATCGATCATAGAAGAAAAATAAAAATGCATTCCGATTCGATTAAACTTCCTTCCTAGTAATCCGGAAGTTCTTTTCAGATACAAGGAAATGATTCAGTTCTAGAGCTAAGGATCGTAGTTCTCGAACGAGTAATCGAAAAGATTCTGGAGCATCCTCAGGATTAGATATTGTTCTTCCAACGATGGTAGTACCAAGTGCCTCCTGCCGAGCTCTAATATGATCTGATTTATAAGTAAGCATTTCTTGTAAAATATGAGCAACCCCCAATCCTTCTAGAGCCCAAACCTCCATTTCTCCTACCCGTTGCCCCCCCCGCTTAGCCCTTCCTCTAAGAGGTTGTTGTGTAACAAGTGCGTAATGTCCGCTGGAACGTACATGTATTTTATCATCAACTTGATGAATTAATTTTAAAATATAAGGATTTCCTATGATAACAGGTTGTTCAAAAGAATCCCCTGTTCTTCCATCAAATATTCGACTTTTTCCCGGATACTCAGGTTCAAATACCCATGGATTTACCCTTTGCCTACTGGCTTCATATAATTCAGAAAACACAAGTTTTCTCGAAGCATCTTGTTCATATCTCTCATCAAAAGCTCCTATGCGATAATGTCTGTCTAGCAGACTTCCTGCTAACCCGAGTGAGCATTCAAATATCTGTCCTACATTCATTCGTGAAGGTACCCCTAACGGGTTGAAGACCATATCAACAGGTCTTCCATCTTGCAAATAAGGCATATCTTGTCTCGGTAAAATTTTGGAAATGATACCTTTATTTCCATGCCTTCCGGCCACTTTATCGCCGACTTTGATTTCGCGTTTCTGTAAAATATATACACAAATGGTTTCTGGATTATAATTAGAACCTCTCTTTTTCCAGCCCCATCTCACATCAATAACTCGACCTCTACCACCTGTAGGTAGTTTTAGACAAGTTTCTTTTGAAGTGGAAACTTGAATGCCAAGTATAGTGCGTAATAATTTATCTTCTGGGGCATACAACAATTCTTTCGCCACCTGAGGCGTTAATTTACCTACTAAAATATCGCCTGCCTCTACCCAAGATCCCAGTATCACAATTCCTTTTTTGTCTAAATTTCGAAGTAAATGAGATTCTAAATGCGGTATTTTAGTAGTGATCTTTTCGGGACCTTGTCTTGTCACATGAGTTTTAATTTCATATTTCTTTATGTGAAAAGACGTATAAATATCTTCATATACTAAACGCTCGCTAATGAGTACTGCATCTTCAAAATTATAACCATCCCATGACATATAAGCTACTAATACGTTTTTACCCAAAGCAAGTTCACCACCAACCGTTGCAGTGCTGTCAGCCAAAATATGTCCTCGTTTAATGCATTTATCCTTCCAAACTTTTGGTTTTTGAAACATACAAGTATTTTTGTTGGAACGTTGATACATAACTAATGAAATGCTTAAAGTCTCTACACTGTCCGATAAAAGGATCTTATCAGTATCGGTATAAATGATCTTCCCCCCCCGTTCCGCTATAACGGTAACACCCGAATCTAGAGCCGCTTGCCGTTCCAACCCAGTTCCAACAATGCACCTCTCGGACCTCGAAAGCGGAACCGCCTGTCGTTGCATATTAGAACTCATTAAAGTCCGATTTGCATCATTATGCTCTATAAAAGGAATAAGAGAAGCTCCAATAGAAAAATATTGGAAAGGAAAAATACTTCGAAGATGAACCTGTTCCCATGCAATAGTTAGGAATTCTTGACGGTATCGAGCCGGAACAACCTGTTCTTCCTGAATACTTCGATTCAATACCAAAGAATTTACCGCCGTTACCATATAGTATTCATCCATACTTGATGATAAATAAATCATCCGTATTTTTTTTGCAGAAATTTCATAAACATAAAATAGGCTTTCTAGAGATCCCCAACGACCAATCCTCGCATAAATTGCTAACGATCCAATAAGACCAACATTTATTCCTTCAGACGTGTCAATTGGGCAAATACGTCCATAGTGACTAGGATGAATATCTCGTATTGGAAAACTAGCAGTTCGTTCTGTCAACCCCCCAGGGCCCAAATGACTTGATTTTCTCCCATGAACTATTTGTGTCAATGGATTAGTTCGATCCAAAACTTGAGATAATGGGTGTAAGCCGAAAAAAGATTCATAAGTGATTGTTAATGGAGTTGAGGTTACCAAATTCTGAGGGGTCGGTGTCCATTTATACCGAATTGCTCTACATATAGTCCCTTGAACAAAATTTTCTAAACGAACCAGCGCCAATCCTAATTGATCTTGTAAAAGATCCGCTACAGAACGAATACGTTTATTTTTCAGATGATTCATATTGTCAAGTGTACTCATTCCAAGTTTCATCCCAATCAAATGATCTGCAGCTGCCAATATATCTCGTGGTAATAAAAATAAATTGTTTTGAGGTATATCAAGTTTCAGTCTCTGATTCATATTTCGTCGACCAATACTTCCTAATTCACACTTTTGTTGAAAGAATTTCTGTTGTAATTCTTTACATAAGGATTCAGAAAATACTGGATCCCCACTTATACAAAAAAATTGTTGATAAAACTCCAAAATGGCACTTTCTTTTGACCCAATTCTTCTTTTCTCCTTTTCATTTAAATTTAAAAAAGACAAGAAAATTTCGGGGTAGCAAACATTTTCTAGAATTTGTCTTAGATGCGAACCCATAGCTGATGATAGAACTAGAATAGATATTTTTTGTTTCCTACTCACACGAGCCCATATCCTTTCCTTTTTATCAATCTCTAATTCTGATCTTCCTCCCCAATCTGATATTATAGTAGCGGTATAGGCTGAAATCCCGTTATGGTCTAACTCTGATCGGTAATAAATACCTGGGCTTTGCAATATTTGATTGATCACAATTCTGTATATTCCATTTACTATAGAATTTCCCAGAGAATTCATTAGAGGAATGTTTCCAAGAAAAATGGTTTGTTCTTTTATATCCCTACTGGTTTTCCAAATTAATCCTGAATATACATATAATTCAGAAGAATATGTGAGTGATTCATACACAGCATCTCTCTCTTTTATCAACGGTTCTACTAATTGATATGTTTCCACAAATAATTGAAATTCAATTTCTTGATCCGCATCTTCAATTTTTGGAAACTTATAAAGTTTTTCCATCAAGCCCTGATCAATGAACCTACAAAATCCTTCAAATTGTATTTGATTCAACCCCGGTATTGTAGACATTCCCTCATTTCCATCCCAGAGCATTTTTAATTGTCCATTTATTTTATTGAAAAAATCCCATTCCATTATAGCTCATTGCTAGATCGAGTCATATTAAGACTCGATCTAGCAACGGTGGAATTTTTATTCTGTTTACAGAATCACATGAAATTTGACTCAACCAACCCCCTCTATGAAATGGGCATGTATGAAATACGTATAAACGGAAGAATCAAATAAAGAGAATTTTGGACTCCAATTTAATTGGAACCTGCAACAAATACAAATCAAATTGATCAAAAATTAATAGAATAGAATTGAAGTCCATAACATAACTAAGGAAGGTAAGGAAGAAGGGTTTTAGTAGTTATTAATTCTGATATAGATATTAGGTGTGTATATCTATAACATCTCTACTCCGTGTTTATTGGACGGTTTTTTCAGCCCCAGTAACGTTCTATCAAAATTTTGATTCTCTATTCAACAAATGAAAGCACAATAATTTTTTGAGAATATCGATATTATATTCATTTTTAGATAAGATATCCGATTACCATTCCGATCCGATTACCATTTTCTTGGGTCATTTTGTGTCATCAGAGAAAGGGGGATTCAAGATACAAATTTGTATTGTATCATTTTGGCGGCATGGCCGAGTGGTAAGGCGCGGGACTGCAAATCCCCTTTCCCCAGTTCAAATCCGGGTGTCGCCTGATCAACAAAAGACCCGAAATCCCAAAATTCTGTTCTGATGATATAATTCGTCAAATTGTTCATCAGCGAACTTTTTTTTAAATTTATTTGGCGAATTATGCAATTCATATTAATAAAAATGTTGAGTCAGTACCCTCCTTTGACTCTGTTCTATTGATTACACTATTATATTACATTTTATATTAATTAATAGTTAGTAAACAATACTGAAATAAACTAGAAATAAAATAGGAGACATAATTCACATGGATATCGTAAGTATCGCTTGGGCTGCTTTAATGGTAGTCTTTACATTTTCCCTTTCACTTGTAGTATGGGGAAGAAATGGACTCTAATTTTTGATAGATTGTTCTTCATTTAAAAATTCTATTTCTAGTTTGGATTCAAGTAGAATAATGTATGAAATTAAATGTATTATATGAATAATACACCTTCCTTTAAACAAATATTTCAATGTTCATATATATCTTTTTTTCTATTTCGATGAACCGGCTCGACTCTTACCAAAACTCGATATGGATAATGAAGAAATACCCTTTTTACTTTTGATTTGTTTACCTTTTTTTGTTTCTAAAGATCTGTTTTGGTATTGGTATTAAAATATGGTGGGTGGACAACGAAATACTATGTTTTATATCGATCCATTTCATATTACATGATTAGAGAGTTAACAGTGGCCCCCTGCCCCCTCTCTAATCGAAATAAATTTAAAAAAAGCAACTCCTTGAATCGTTTGGCATTGGAAAAATAAGAATAATAACTCTAGAAATTTCGGAATTAGAGTCATGTGAGTCATAATTTGCTTTCAATTATTTCAACTTGTATCTTTATTTTATATCATATACTACAGTAGACCATATACATTATAATTACACTACAAAGTAAGTTATAGTATGGTAGAAAGAATAATTCATATATTTCTTTCTATCATACTCTCGAGTATCATAAAATATCACGGATTCGAGTTTACCTTAGTTAAGAACTCAGAAGTCAAGTTTTATTCAAATTCATCATTTTGAAAAATCATTTTGACTAGCCGTTTTTACATAAAGGATAAGTAAAAAAGCAGTAGGAACTAAAATGAACAGTATAGTAGCAATAAATGCAAGAATGTTTACTTCCATAATTTCATAGTATTTTTTTACTTTTCAATAAAAAACTCGGGATTGAATCCCATAGAGATGAGAAACCTTTCGGTCATAAATTCAATGGAATGAAAATCCAAATTACATCTCGATGATATTGAATCGGATCAATATCATGAATAACAAGATCTGAACTCAACTCTCAAATCGATTTTTCATAACGAAAATATATATTTTCTTTGAATTAGTACTCTACTGGGACGCATATGTCAAAAGTTCGGGGTGGGATTTGAATGAGATATAGTGCTCCCGATTAAAATTCAAAATGTAAGTCGGGAAAGGATAAAGTTCAATCTGAGCAGCACTTTATCAAGGTAACTATGTTCATGAATCGGATAAGAAAAGACATTTTATATGTGTTCGCACGAAACATATGACATTAAAAGTAAACCTCCTTTACTATTCCTAATCCACATACGATTCCCTACCATCAATCGGTATTAGTTGAAATAATTTTCCATATTGATTTGTTTTTCTTATCAAATCAATATTGACCGTCGGGACTGACGGGGCTCGAACCCGCAGCTTCCGCCTTGACAGGGCGGTGCTCTAACCAGTTGAACTACAATCCCAAGAAATACAACATAAATGAAATATTCTTATGATTTCACTTTAACTATTTCATTAGAATCACTGTGTTGTAAAAAAAAAAAATAAGAATTATGTATATCCACATATCCACGTAAATGCACTTTGAAGTTAATGAGAGCGGCAGAGATTAATTTATTGGTAATCCTTTAGTTATTGGTAATTTTAAATACTTTTTTTGTTTACTTTTTTATTATACTTCATTGACCAAAATTGTAGAAATCGAAATCGAAAAGGAGATAACGAAAAAATGGAACTCTTTTTTTTTATTCCTCTGTATGGATCAACGAATTGTTGGGTCGAGCCGGATTTGAACCAGCGTAGACAAATTGCCAACGAATTTACAGTCCGCCCCCATTAACCACTCGGGCATCGACCCAGAAAAAATCCTTAGGCTTATTTATAATCATAATCCACAATAAACTTCCTTTTTAGTACCCTACCCCCAGGGGAAGTCGAATCCCCGCTGCCTCCTTGAAAGAGAGATGTCCTGAACCACTAGACGATGGGGGCATACCTACGTGACCTACATCATACTATGAACATAGTATGAACAGTTTTTTTTGAAATTGTCAACTTTCTGATAATGAAATGGTATCTAACGTATCTGATTCTATAGAATTTTTTGATTCGTTATTCACAAATCATTTCAATTGCATTTTCTATATTTAGTAAAAAATAAAAAAAAAAATAAGAATACAGAGACCCCTTTCGGTAACGAGAACGAGTTTGTCTTCCAAAATAAAATTGGGTTTAGTACAAATTGCATTGATATTTTTTATACACTATCCCAATATCAATAAACAATTTGACTCCCGACTCACCCAGTAAATTAAACGGCTCATTCTAAAAGGGCTATTCACTTGAGTGTATGTACTGTAATTAATATTAATAAATATATAAATAAATATCCGTCCTATATTCATAGCTATAAATTATAGAATAACTGAATGTATATAATTATATACATTTACATGAACTCATTCAGAAGAAGAGGGGCCCCTTTAACTCAGTGGTAGAGTAACGCCGT